CGCCTATCTGTTATGTTACAAGATGACGAGTAGAATGTTCTTATGAAACCCTAAGAATATGCATGCTATACGCCTCCTTGGGATTGTAGTTCAATTGGTCAGAGCACCGCCCTGTCAAGGCGGAAGCTGCGGGTTCGAGCCCCGTCAGTCCCGAACTAGGATCCGATGAATTGATAAATTCATTTCTTCATTTTTCGCGAAAGGGAAGGCGGGGAGCAAAATGGAATCCCCCGGGCCGGGGAGGATCTTGATTTCTTTTGTTTTTGTTCCGCATTTATCATCAGACAAATACGGGAATTTCCATTTCTTACACTAACTGATTGATAAGGGAGAGACATATGTAGATTGGTACAATTGGTAGTGCTGTATTGCTATATTCAATTTAGATTCTATTTAGTATTTAAAGTTTAAGAGATATCATACTCACTTTCTTTCTTTTTCGATTGTTCTTGATCAATGAAATGGAATAGAGTGTCTTTTTATGGGGAGTACAGACACAAATGTATCCTCAATTATTAATACTAATTGGAAACAGTCAATTTCATTCTCATTCAAATTGCATACTCAATTTTTGATGTATATGTTCCAATCCCAATCCAATAAAGAGGATCCTAATAAAATAAAGGAGAAGACCCACCAAGCAACGCCCCTTTACTTTATTAGTAACTTTATTAGTCAATTGCATTTATTGGAATATTTGATTTTTTATACTTAATCTTTATCTTTTTTCTGTTTCACTTATACTGGTTTGGATCTGTGTATGGCCTAGAGAATACCGGCCATATTATACCTCATAATTGTATGTATAAGTCGAAGAGTTGTATAAGGAAAATGATAGGTTATAGAAAAGAAAAAGTGGAGATGAAAATACAATGATGGCAGATTCAATCAAAAATACTATTTTTTTTTTATTGAATTTAGTATGGATAAAGGATCTTCCTATGTTATACTATTTAATTTTAATTCTCGACGATGAATTTATTTGATAGATCAGATATTATTATTCATAATATTGATCTGATTCAGTATCATCAGGATGGCAATTCATCCCATTGAATTTACAGGAGTCAATTTTATCATCTCTATGGGATTAGATCCCGAGTTATTGCGAAACAAAAAAAAAAAGAAGATTAGATTATGGAAGTCAATATTCTCGCACTTATTGCTACTGCACTGTTCATTCTAGTTCCTACTGCTTTTTTACTTATTATCTACGTAAAAACAGTCAGTCAAAATGATAAATTTGAATGAAACTGGAATTTTTCATATTAGGTCTTATCAATGATTCAAGAAATGAAAGAAAGGGATTAGAACTCTAACTCTTAAATGAAATGATCGGGCTAGAAGAAAAAGTATCTTAGTAAGTATCTGAGCTAGTGTGGTAGAACGAACTATATATAGTTCGTTCTACCACACTAGCCAGTAATGTATACTATTTATTAGTATATAAAGTTGTAGTGTATACGAATATAGGCTTTATATAGATCAAATTACAATATGTATGTACATATATTAGATGTACATATAAATAACACTCTAACTCTAATTTCTTTTATTATTTCTTTTATTTTGATTTCCCATCTCAAGAAGTCATTGGTTGAACAATTAACAGATGATCCGCGAAGTTCTATGGTAAGGTAACTTCTTCAGATTTGGAAAAGGAGTAAACCCTGCCCATTTTGCATGCTTAAACATTTAAACATGAGATGAGTCAAAAAAACATAAGAAAATTTCTAGGAGTCTAAAACAAACGTTAAATGTGTGATATGTGGATCGCTCAATGGAGGAAAGATCTCATTTTTTTTTTTGATTTTAGGCTTCGCAAAACGATCAATAAAGAATTGATACGGTTCAATTGAGCAATCGATTAGTCAATTAGTAGATTAGGAATGTCCCCAGTCCTAGAGTCCACTCCTTCCCCATACTACAAGGGAAAGGGAAAATGTAAAAACTACCATTAAAGCAGCCCAAGCGAGACTTACTATATCCATGTGAATTATGCCCCCTATTTCGATGAAGGAATTATTCTATTATTGATTAATAATCATAGGGGAATCAATAGTGCAGAGTCAAAATAGGATTCTGACTTAAGACTATTGATGAACCAATTCAATGAATACACTCGTAATAAGTTTACGTTTATATATTTTAGGATTTCTGGTAGAATCAAGAAGCATTAAGTACGAATACGATGATACATACGTCCTTCTTTGGAAATATTAAACATCAAGATAGATAACTATCTATCAGATACCTCTATTTCCTATTTGATCTACGCTTACTGTCTTTCTTTCTGTGAAAGAATTGAGACAACCCATCACCACTATTACTACATACATTCTTTTACTACATACATTCTTTTTTTTTTTTTCAACTTTGTCCTTTACTACATAAGAGTAGACCAAGCATTCTGCATTCTGATTCCATGTCTGAGTACTCATATCATAGCCTCTCCTGAGTCTGGATACAAAGTTTTTTTGGGCCTTTCCACAATGGATTT